CCCGAGAATTTGAACAGAAAATGTCTTATCCATTTGATAAAAAATCATTATTAAAAAAAAGAAGTCATTTGTTGACCTTAATCGGTGAATTTGCGAAAGAACCAACACCAAATTTCAATTTGAAAGGACTTATTTTATTTCCGAAAGAGAGAAAAAGGAGTTCAGAAGATCGAGATCAATTTTTAAAAATTTTATTCCATGTAGTTATGACTGATCCCAATAATAATCATAAACAACCCATTCTAAAAAAATCGAGTGGAGTAAAAGGAATCCGTAAAAAAGTATCCCACTGGTCATACAAATTAATCGACGAGTTGGAACAACAGGAAGGGGGAAATGCAGAAGACCCATTGGCCGAGGATCATGGGATTCGCTCAAGAAAAGCCAAACGTGTAATTATTTTTACCGATAAACAGACGAATACCGATACTTATACCAAACAGACAAATGATCTTGATCAAGCAGAGGAGGTGGCTTTGATACGTTATTCACAACAATCGGATTTTCGTCGAGATATAATCAAAGGTTCCATGCGCACTCAAAGGCGTAAAACGGTTATTCGGGAACTGTTTCAAACCAATATACACTCTCCACTTTTTTTGGAACGAAAAGATAATAAACTCTCTTTTTTGTATTTTGAAATTTATGAACTGATGAAATTCATTTTTAGAAATGCAATGAAGAAAAATGCAAAACTAAAAATGAAAGAAATGGAGAAAAACAAAGAGTACAAAAGAAAAGAGGGGGCGTGGATAGAAATAGCAGAAACTTGGGATACCATTCTATTTGCTCAAGTAATGAGAGGCTGTTTGTTAGTAACCCAATCTATTCTTAGAAAATATATTATATTACCTTCATTGATAATAGCTAAGAATATCGGCCGCTATTTATTATTTCAATCCACCGAGTGGTCTGAGGATTTAAACCAATGGAATAGAGAAATACATGTTAAATGTACTTATAATGGGGTTCAATTATCAGAAACGGAATTTCCGAAAAACTGGTTAAAAGATGGTATTCAAATAAAAATTCTATTTCCTTTCTACTTAAAACCTTGGTACAGATCTAAGCTCCGATTCCTTCCTAGGAATACACTGAAAACGAAAAGAAAAAAAGAAGATTTTTGTTTTTTAACAGTTTGGGGAATGGAAGCTGATCTGCCTTTTGGTCCGCCCCGAAAAAGACCTTCCTTTTTTGAACCCATATTTAAACAACTCGAAAAGAAATTTCGAAAATGGAAAAAGATGTCTTTCACATCCCAACGGTTTATAATAATGAGTAACGAAAGAACAAATTTTTTTAAAAAATTGTTCGTTCTAATAATAAAAACAAAAAACCTGTCAAAAGAAAATAAGATATTAAAGTTAAAAAAAAAAGTATATAAATCAAGTCAAATAAAAAAAGAAAAAGATTCTATTCAAAAAAAATCACAAGATTTGAAAAAAGATTTATCGACCGAGAATAAAATGATAGATCTGATTGATAAAAAAAAAATAAAAAAAGACAGGAACAAAATATTTTTAACTAGACGGATTTGTTCTAATAAAAAAAAGAATGAAAAAAGAGTTGATCTAATCGAATTAAAATTGAAAAAGTTACCAAAAAGCCTTTCGGAGATATTAAAAAATAAAAATTCTCGATTCATTTACGAATCAAAATTTCATTTTTTAAAAATTTTTAAATTTATCAAATATTTTATGAAACAGATATACATAAATATTTTTATATTTTTATATATCAGTATAATAAAAATACCTAGTCTGAATGCGCAACTTTTTCTTGAATCAATAAAAAAAAGTTTGTATAAGTACATTTACAATAATAAAAAACAAAAAGAAAGAATTGATAAAATAAATAAAATAACAATTCCGTTTATTTCAACTATAAAAAAGCTACCTAATAATAATCAAAATTCACAGATTCTTTTTGGATTACCTTCCTTTTCACAAACATATGTATTTTATAAATTATCACAAATTAAAATTATTTACTTGGATAAGTTAAGATATGTCCTTCAATATCCCGGAACGTCTGTTTTTCTTAAGAATGTAATAACGAAGTTTTTTAGAACACAAGGAATCTTTCATTGCGATTCAAAATTAAGACATAAAAAGCTTTTGAATTCTGAAAAAAAGAAATGGAAAAACTGGCTAAAGGGTTATTATCAATATGATTTATCACCAATTATATGGGCTCGATTAGTACCAAAAAAATGGAGAAACAGAGTCAATCAGCATTCTACAATTCAAAAAAAAGAGTTAAACAAAGAATATTTCTATGAGAAATCTCCATTAATTCATAAAGAAAAACAACCTTATTATGAAGAAACTTTTTTGGTGGATCAAAACTTTAAATTTAAAAAACACTATGGATTTGATCTTTTATCATATAAATCGATTAATTATGAAAATAAGGTAGCCTCCTCTATTTATATGTATGGATCGCCATTACAAGAAAAATTACAAGTAAAAAAAAAAAGAACTTTTATTCATTTTAACACAGATAAAATAAAATTACTCGATATGGTAAGGAATATCCCTATCAATAAATTTTTAAATAATTATCGAGGATATGATAATATTAGGGATATGGAGAAAAAGTTGAATACAAAATATTTTGATTGTCAAATTCTTTATTTTTCTTTAGAAACAAAAGTAGATATTTTTGATAAGAAAAGTTTTTTTTATCTGAAAATTTTTCAAAAAAAAGAGAATGAAACATTAAGTAGGTACATATCGAATATGGAATTTTGGTTCTTACAAAAATTTGTACTACTTTACAAAGATTATAAGATTCAATCTTGGATTATACCAATAAAATCACTTTTTTTTTATTTTAGTGAAAATGTAAAAAAAAAGAGAAACATTAAAAAAAGTCAAAAAAAAAAGATTTTTATATCATTGGATGGAAAAAAAAACACACAATACAAAAATAATACAGAAACAGAACTAGATATCTTCCTAAAAAGATATTTGCTTTTTCAATTGAGATGGGATAATCTTATAAAGCAAAAAATGATTAATAATATTAAAGTATATTGTCTTCTACTTAGACTGCTAAATCCAAAAGAAATGGCTCTATCTGCTATTCGAAGAGAAGAAATGAGTTTGGATATAATGTTGATTCAGAATAAATTCAATTTTACCAAATCGATGAAAAGAGGAATATTAATTCTCGAACCGATTCGTCTCTCTGTAAAAAAAAATAGAAAATTTCTTATTTATCAAACCATAAGTATTTCATGTTTTTATAAGAATAACCACAAAATAAATCAAAGAAACAAAATATATATATATATTGAAAAAATGAAAATTAATAAATCAATTGCACAACATCAAAAGATCAGTGGAAATAAAAACGAAAATTTTGATGATTTACTTGTTCCTGAAACTCTTTTATCACCTAGACGTTGTAGAGAATTTAGAATTCGAATTTGTTTCAATTTAAAGAATAAAAAAAAAATATTTTGCAATAGGACAAATGTAAAACACTACGGTATTTTAGATGAAAATAAACATTTTGATAGCGAAAAAGAAAAATTAATGAAATTAAAGTTTTTTCTTTGGCCAAATTTTCGATTCGAGGATTTAACTTGTATAAATCGATATTGGTTTGATACCAATAACGGCATTTGTTTCAGTATGTTAAGGATACATATGTATCCACAATTGAAAATTGTTTGATGATCGAGTTTTACTAGAATGGAACCCTCTTCTGGATTCCTATTAAAAAAAAATTGGTAAGATATTAATTCGTTTTTTTTTAGTTTTATAAAAAAAGATTTTAAGTTCATAACAGACGATGCACTTTGTTTAGTATTAATGATATAATTAATAAAAATAAAATTCACATTTTGAAAAAAAAAAACATAAGAACAGAATTGCGGGAAAAAATGAATTTATTTGAGTTATTTATAAATTCTAAAAAAAAAACATAGAATAGATTCTAAAAGAGTACTGGGTGAATTGTCTATTCAGGAATCAAAATTATATTTTTTTTTTCCTTTATTTTATTTTTCATTTATTAAATATATAGTTATAAAATTATATAGTTATAAAATACGGGTTTCTGAACATTTTCGAAAGCTATTGCGCATCCATAGTTATATATGGATCTAGAAATAGTGGATTGATTCAAAAAATGAAATTTTGATAAATCATTGATTCATCTGGTATCTAAATATATAATTCATTTACAAGTTTATTAGATCGAAATTTTATGATGTTTGACAATTTATAGATACAATGTCGCATTCAGTAAAGATTTATGATACATGTATCGGGTGCACTCAATGTGTCCGAGTATGTCCTACAGATGTATTAGAAATGATCCCTTGGGACGGCTGTAAAGCTAAGCAAATTGCGTCGGCTCCAAGAACGGAGGACTGTGTCGGTTGTAAAAGATGTGAATCCGCCTGCCCAACGGATTTCTTGAGTGTTCGAGTTTATTTATGGCATGAAACAACTCGCAGCATGGGTCTAGCTTATTGATTGACAGTTGATAGTTTCAAAAATTGTCACTTTCTTTTTTTTTTTTTACTTTTTTTTATTGAAAAAACCCGTATTTCATAATAAAAATTTTGTTTTTGAGTACGGGTTTATCTGGTCCAAGTGTAGTTTTACGTTTATTAATGTTTTTACATAGTGTTTTTTAAAAAAATATAACTTTTTCGATATTCTCGGGGTTCTTCTTAATTTTCTTTCGAAAAAGTATACTAAAAACATATCTATATTAGAATATATTATGCACTTTACTAGGAGATTTTGTCTACTAACAGGGTTCATCACCACTTTAATTTAAGTAATTTCACTGTTCTGTTAGGGTTTTTATATAGGACTCTAGGAGTCAATTTAATTCATATATCATATAATAATATATAGAATATTCAATTACGAATATCTATTTTTATTTTGTTCTTCTTAATGGGAATTCTATATATCAGTTGATATGGGACAATATTCAATCGTATCCTGTGACATTTTTTTCTATAATTCAAATTTGTAATATTACAAAATTATTTAAAATAAAAATATATGTTCTAATTCGAATATAGAATAGATTAAATAAAGAAATATAGAAAGTGTATAGAAAGTATCTAAAATCTTTTTTTTTGATTATTATAGTATTTATAGAATCTATTTAGATAATACCATATTTGTTTATACGCTTTATCTTACTTTAACTGATATGGGACTGAATACAGGTTTTTTTACGAAAAATCCCTCTTGAATTTATTGATACTGCACCTCTTACTTTTTTCTTTTCTTAAGTTAATTAAAAAAGAAATTTCAAAATTGAAATTGTAACAAAATATCTTTTATATTTGTATTCATCAAGCCCTTTCTTCAATTAGATGAAAATAGAAATGAACCATAACTATGCAGCCCTATTTCTAATAGATTGATTCCAAAATAGCATACCCAAATTACAAGAAATCCTATAACAGCTACAATTGCAGAATTTTTCCCTTTCAAATTTGGATTCGTTTGAATATGTAAATAAATTGTGAATATGATCCAAGTAATAAACGCCCAAGTTTCTTTTGGGTCCCAATTCCAATATGATCCCCATGCTTCATTAGCCCATACAGCTCCCGAAAGAATACCTATGCTTAAAAAAAAAAAGCCTAGACTAATAACACGATAACTCCAATGTTCCAATTGTTGAATCAATTGGGACCTGTAAAAATTCCTAGTCGAAAAAAGGGAAGTGCTTTGTAAAACATTTTTTATCTTTTCATTAAAATAGAATGTCTTATTTAAAAACCAATTTCTTTTACTAAAAATTATTACGCGTTTTTGAAATGTAATGACTAAAAGTGCTAATGATAATAAGGATCCACATAAAAGAGCTGCATAGCCCAAAAGGATCATACTTACGTGCATCATTAACCATTGGGATTGAAGAGCTGGTACTAATATTGCGTGTTGATGCATTTGAGTTAAAAGACCCGAAGTAGCAAAACCTTGAGTAAAAATTACACTTATCTTTATTATTGAGCTTAACTCTTTTTTTTCTTTTTTAAAATACAGAACCAGATGAATAATGGAGAAACCCCATGAAAGGAAGATTAATGATTCAGATAAATCACTTAATGGGAAATGCCCAAAATGACTCCAACGATTTATTAATAATCCTGTTAGACAGAAAAAACCTGCTGTCATACCCTTTTCTGACGAATCATATAGTTCTAAGATTTCATCGACTACTAAGATTCGAAAATGAATTGGAATTAAAATAGAAACAATAGAAAAGGATATATGAGTTAATATATGTTCGAAAGTCAAAAACAGCATAAATAACCTATAATTACATTAAAATAATTTAAAGAGGACGAAAATATGGAAACCATAAATTGGATTTATTATCCTATTTATTTCATTTATTTTATGAAGATGCCATGCCGCTACTCGGACTCGAACCGAGATGCTTTAGCACTGCTTCCTAAGAGCAGCGTGTTTACCAATTTCACCATAGCGGCCGATATTCTTAGCTATTATCAATGAAGGTAATATAATATATTTTCTAAGAATAGATTGGGTTACTAACAAACAGCCTCTCATTACTTGAGCAAATAGAATGGTATCCCAAGTTTCTGCTATTTCTATCCACGCCCCCTCTTTTCTTTTGTACTCTTTGTTTTTCTCCATTTCTTTCATTTTTAGTTTTGCATTTTTCTTCATTGCATTTCTAAAAATGAATTTCATCAGTTCATAAATTTCAAAATACAAAAAAGAGAGTTTATTATCTTTTCGTTCCAAAAAAAGTGGAGAGTGTATATTGGTTTGAAACAGTTCCCGAATAACCGTTTTACGCCTTTGAGTGCGCATGGAACCTTTGATTATATCTCGACGAAAATCCGATTGTTGTGAATAACGTATCAAAGCCACCTCCTCTGCTTGATCAAGATCATTTGTCTGTTTGGTATAAGTATCGGTATTCGTCTGTTTATCGGTAAAAATAATTACACGTTTGGCTTTTCTTGAGCGAATCCCATGATCCTCGGCCAATGGGTCTTCTGCATTTCCCCCTTCCTGTTGTTCCAACTCGTCGATTAATTTGTATGACCAGTGGGATACTTTTTTACGGATTCCTTTTACTCCACTCGATTTTTTTAGAATGGGTTGTTTATGATTATTATTGGGATCAGTCATAACTACATGGAATAAAATTTTTAAAAATTGATCTCGATCTTCTGAACTCCTTTTTCTCTCTTTCGGAAATAAAATAAGTCCTTTCAAATTGAAATTTGGTGTTGGTTCTTTCGCAAATTCACCGATTAAGGTCAACAAATGACTTCTTTTTTTTAATAATGATTTTTTATCAAATGGATAAGACATTTTCTGTTCAAATTCTCGGGAATCGGTAAGAAGTATACCATGAATCTTATTTATCCAAAAGGTTTCATTTATAATTAAAGGTGAAACCCATTTTTTTGTTGTTTCACGAAAAGGTCCGTTCAAGAAAGGATCATATCTCTTAGGCAAGTATTCTTTTTTT